CTATGATTCGTTAGAAAAAAACAAGCATGAAAGAAATGGCCTGGCCTGGTCAGTACCTAGCCAGGCCGGGGGATCAAAAAATCGTTCAAACGAAAGAAAGGTTCTTTCCTTTTTTTTCTATGGGAAATATCCTCGGTATCGAAATGGAATTCGAATGGAATTACTAATCAAATGAATCTCTATCTAAATTAGAGATCTAATGAGTCTCTAGAGTCTATAATAAAAAGTCTAGAATAAAAAAGAAAGACTTTTTATTTTATTTAATGCATAATCATACCAGGTTAATTCTCCTTTTTCAAGTGGGAGAGATGGCTGAGTGGACGAAAGCGGCGGATTGCTAATCTGCTGTACGACTTATTCGTACCGAGGGTTCGAATCCCTCTCTTTCCGTCTCCTCCGATGACTTGATATTTGCCTTTACAAAATAAAAAATCCGAACCCTTTTTTCTGATTTTATCATAGTTCAATGTCTAGAATAGAGAAAATCATAACATGGAACTCGAGCAAGTAAAATAAAAAAACGCCTTTTTTTTATTCCTCACGTCCAGGATTCCGTCCTGGATCATTAGATAGGAATCCGAAGATGAAGAGAGAAACAAAGAATATCACTACTGTGTAAACGAAGAGTTTGAGAGTAAGCATTACAAAATCTCCAAGATCAATCAGGTTTGGAAAATAAGGGGAATAGATTATCCATTTTTAGTATTTTGTTTGACATCAAGAAATGAAGTGCTTTCTACAAAAGAAAGTCATTTTCAGAAATACATTTGGAATAAGATTTTTTTAGCAAAATTCTCTTTCATGCCCCATCTCTCTATATATAATTGTAATTTAGGGGACCCTAATTAATACTAATAGGGTCCTTGGTCATTGAAAGTTCGGGATATAGGAGGTCCCAAAATTTCCATGTGTGAATCGAGGGTCCTAATGTAAAACTTATCGTCGCTTATCAATTAAATTATTAGAATCTTTTTTCTCCTAAAAATTGAGGAATGCTTGTAAAAAAGGAGTCAAAATATCATCGAAAACTGACAGCAGCTTGCCAAACAAGGGCTAAGAGCAAAAAGAGCACAGGTATGACTGGCATAACATCTACGATTGGATTCAAAAAAGCGTAAGCCTCGGGCAATTTAGCGAAAACAAAACTAATTGAATGAAGGGCAAAATTAAGACAGATACAGATCAAACTAAAGATATTCAGCATAACAAACATTTCCTTCTTGGAGATAATTGTATTTTGATTGCGTGATAGAAGGAAAAAAAAGTAAAGTAATAAGGTACACCAAAAATCTTTATTTTTCTTTGAATCACCCAATCAAAAAGCCTTCCATGCTCAAACGAGAGTAGAAGGAATCATACTTTCATACATTATCTTAATTGAATTATATGTAATGATCAATAAATTCTGTTGGATTCTACAACTACACGTGTTAAATCCTAGCAATAATCCAATCTATTTCCTAGAGATTTGAGCGAAAATTGACATTGACAAATACCTATATCATATCTTAGTATGAAAGATAAGCCTAAATGGGGCGTGGCCAAGCGGCAAGGCAACGGGTTTTGGTCCCGATATACGAGGGTTCGAATCCTTCCGTCCCAGGGCAGTCTGATTCGAAACTATAACTATTTGGTAAGAATCGGCTGCTTCTATTTTGAAAAATAGACAGGTTATGTTATCCGCCTTAGAATTCTCCAGCCAACGAAATTTTGTTTACCTGGACATATGGAAAAAGAAAGTGAAAGTATCAAATATAGATTGCTATGAACCTATTGAGCCAATGACTATTCATGATTTCATAATTGAATCAATTCGATACGAATTTCAAACTAGGGGCGTGTTATGGTAAAACTTCGTTTAAAACGATGTGGTAGAAAGCAACGTGCGACTTGAAGGACATGATCATCTGTGGATTCTTACATCCACCATTTTGTATAGGAATAAAGATGCTCTTGGCTCGACATAGTTTGTTCTGTTCCACTAGACCAACCCTTTTTTGCTGGGTTGGAAATAATCCTTGATGGAGCTCGAGCAGAAAGTAAAGTATTTATTCATTTCTCAGGGATAAGGATCTAGGGTTAGTGTCAATCAATAAGTGGGAACAACTTCGTAAGTATCTCTTCAATATCAAAATCTAAAACAGTCAAATTCACCAAAAGTTTCGAGGAAATTTTGTTGGAAGTGAAAAAAAAAACTATTTTGATTTCGATCATAACAAAAGTATATAACAGGCGAATCAACCGTTCGTATGATTCTTCGATATAAAGAAATATCAAAAAGGACGTTGCTGCCCTTTTGAAACGATTAAAGATCACCGAAGTAATGTCTAAACCCAATGATTCAAAGCAAAGATAAAGGATCCCAGAACAAGAAAACGCCATTTTTGAATTGTCTCAATCATTGGAATCAAAAAGGATTTTAAACGAGACAAAGAAAATGAAGTAGAGACCGCTCAATAATCAATAAATGAAATGATTACGTCTAAGGATTTTCTAGCTCTTTTAGAATTAGACAACTTGAGTTATGAGTACGGATGATTTTTCTTTTTCGGGACGGAAGAAAAAATGAATCAAAGCATAGTAATGAATTTGGGAATTGTATAGATCGATTTGGAACTATATAATTCAAATCATTCTTTCTCGAGCCGTACGAGGAGAAAGCCTCTCATACGTTTCTACGGGGGGGCATTGTGCATCTATATCTATCCCAATGAGCCATCTATCGAATCGTTGCAATTGATGTTCGCTCCGGAAGAGAAGGAGGAGATCTAGGGAACATGTTGACAATAGTGTATTGATCAAATATAATTAGATCATGGATAAATAAATCTATGATCCAATTATATTTGGTTTTATTTTTACTTGCCTTCATGCCAATGATGGGTTCCTTGGATTCGCTGTGCCACAAGAAGTCTCCTCTGAAACGGCAAGAGATCTATCTAGTTGCTATATTGACCGGGTAATTTATTCGATTTTCATTTGATTTGTTCAGTTTTACGTTTCTAATCGACTAGAAAATTCTTTTTTTAGATTTCGTTGTGAGTTCCATTTTGTTATTTGTTGATGTGGTCGTGCAATCTAATCTCTTTATTTTTGTTTGCTTGCGCTCGTATCTACGGATTCTAATTACCTTATTCGGGTTGCTAACTCAACGGTAGAGTACTCGGCTTTTAAGTGCGCCTAGAATCTTTTACACATTTGGATGAAGCAACGTATTCGTACATACCATTGGTAGAGTTTGTAAGACCACGACTGATCCTGAAAGGGGATGAGTGGAAAAAGCAGCATGTCGTATCAATGTAAAACTCTGAGAATACTTGATCCTTAACGGACAAAATCCAGTTTTTTTAGTATTTTTGTACCGGGACAAACTAAATTCACGGTTGGGTCGATTGAATAAATGGATAGAGCCCTCTGGTTCCAATTATAGGGAAGCAAAAAGCAACGAGCTTCTGTTCTGAATTCGAATTATTACCCGATCTAATTAGATGTTAAAAATAGATTAGTGCCTGGTGCGGGAAAAGGTTCTCCCATAAGTGGATTATACCCCCCTTTTTTTTATGAATCCTAATTATTTTCTTTCTACCTCCATTCGATTATCTATGGAGTGGAGATTCATGTGTATCAGAAACGGTATATTGATAAAGAGAAATTATTCCAAAGTCAAAAGAACGATCGGGTTGCAACAATAAAGGATTTCGAACCATCTCGGTATTTTATAACGAACACAAACCGAGTGGATGGAAAAAGATAGGATCCATTGATTCGCTTATCTGTTCTCACCGAGGTATTTTCTTACTATATACCCTGTTTTGACTGTATCGTACTATGTATCATTTGCTAACCCAATAAACCCTTTGCTTTTGTTTCAAAGCGAATTTCAAATGGAGGAATTACAAGCAGATTTAGAAATGGATAGATCTCAGCAACAAGACTTCCTCTATCCACTTCTTTTTCAGGAGTCTCTTTATGCCCTTGCTCAGGATCATGGTTTAAAGGGATCCAGTCCTTACGAACCCGTGGAAAATTTAGGTTATGACAATAAATCCAGTTTACTGCTTGTGAAACGTTTAATTAGTCGAATGTATCAACAGAAGTGTTTGATTATTTCAGCTAATGCTTTTACCCCCCAAAAATTGTATTATAAAATGGTATCCGCAGGATTTGCAATCATTTTGGAAATGAAATTCTCACTGCGATTAGTGTCTTATCAAGAAGGCAAAGATCCACAAAAATATCAGAATTTACGATCAATTCATTCAACATTTTCCTTTTTCGAGGATAAATTATCACATTTAAATAATGTGTCAGATATACTAATACCCTATCCCATTCATCTGGAAATCTTGGTTCAAAACCTCCGCTCTTGGATACAAGATGTTCCCTCTTTACATTTATTCCGACTCTTTCTCCACGAGTCTCGTAATTGGGGTAGTCTGATTACTCAAAAGAAATCCATCTCTTTTTTTTCAAAAGAAAATCAAAGATTCTTCTTGTTCCTATATAATTATCATGTATATGAATGGGAATCCCTATTCAGGTTTCTCCGTAAACAATCTTTTTCTTTACGATCAACATCTTTTGGAAACCTTCTTGAGCGAACATACTTCTATGGAAAAATGGAACATCCTCCCGGAATATTTCGTAAGGATTTACAGAATATCCTATGGTTGTTCAAGTATCCTTTCATACATTATGTCAGATATCAAGGAAAATCCATTCTGGCTTCAAGGGGAAGTTTTCTTCTGATGAATAAATGGAGATATCACATTGCCATTTTATGGCAATGTTATTTTTACTTGTGGTCTCAAGCAGATAGAATTCATATAAACCCATTTTCCAATTCCAATCATTCCTTCGAGTTTTTGAGTTATCTTTCAAGTGTACGGCGAAATCCTTCAGTGATAAGGACGCAACTGCTAGAAAATGCATTTCTAATGGAGATTCCTAGTAAGAAGTTTGATACCCAAGTCCCAATTATTCCAATGATTAGATCATTG